ATTAAATACATATTAGTTAATTAAATATTAAATAATATGAGACTCGAAATGAAAGTACCCTTCTCGCATACATTCCCCATTACGTTGTCGGAACAAAAATATTGCATGTATCAATATGGATGGAAATATTTAGTACATGAAATAGCGATTTGCTAGATATATAAATAGATATATAAGATATAACTAATAAAACGGATCTTGTGTTCTGGAATTGGAATCAAAGAAAGATATTTAAAATGGCTCATATGTTGTGACATGGAATAAATGTTTCTCGGTAAAGGAAGGGAATAGTAATTTATGCATTCCTAATTTATTCCTATAGAACGTCTAGGAACAAGAAGATTAAATCGGATATATCGACAGATTCCCGCGTAGTCCAAAGAAAAAAAAGATCCAATTTCATCTCTATCGAATTTTAATATCAGAATAGTGGATATAATTATGATGCAATGGGTTAGGTCCACTTACTTTTTATTTTGTTGATTTCTAATCGATTTAATTGGAATAATGGAAAATAGGAAAGGAATAGTAATATTTGAAGATTTAACGAGACGACTTATCCTTACATTCATTATATTATAATTATTATATTTATAATATAATAATTATAATATAATAATTATAATATTTATTTAATAATAAATAATATATTTATTATTTAATAATATATTTAATTTATTAAAATAGCAAATTTATAACCATACTATAATTAATTATAATGTTATAATTTTGATTATATATTAAAATATTATATTATACGGTTTGTTACTTTTTTTTTATTACTTTATTACAAAGATCAACAATATCTTTAATATCTTTATTCGCACTTCAAATATGAATACTACTGCCGGAGTTTTATGATTTATGAAAAAATAAAAGCCCCTTATCGGATTTGAACCGATGACTTACGCCTTACCATGGCGTTACTCTACCACTGAGTTAAAAGGGCTTGTTTGATCCAATTCCTGAATAAAGACACTATGAGTTTAGTATATATACTTATTATAATAGATGTACATAGATATATCTTATAATAAGTATAAGGGTTCATTCAGGAATGAAAAATTTTCTTTATCCAGTAAAAGTAAATTAAATAATTTAATATAATTTAATATTAATTTAATATAATTTAATATAGAGTATATAATATAGGTAAAATAAAACGGTTTATTGATATTGGATTTGATAAATATCAATACAATGAATTGTTTCAAGACTATCCTAATTGACATCATAACTAAATTCATTTGAGTGATACATGTATCCACTAATTTAACATAGATCCAAGATATTTCATTGAATCATTGATAAAGAGATTCGGATAAAGAGATTCGGCGTGGCCTTTGAACCAAACTTTTATCGAAAAAAATTGTATAGAAAGAATCGTGAAAGACGGAAAGATCCTTCGTATCGAGTCATACCATTCCATTATATTGACAATTTTAAAAAACTATTCATACTATGAACATAGTATGATGGCGGTCGTGCAAGTCTGCCCCCATCGTCTAGCGGTTCAGGACATCTCTCTTTCAAGGAGGCAGCGGGGATTCGACTTCCCCTGGGGGTAGGGTACTACGAAAGGAAGTTGATCGTGGATTATCAATAAGCCTGGAATTGATTCTTCCTGGGTCGATGCCCGAGCGGTTAATGGGGACGGACTGTAAATTCGTTGGCAATATGTCTACGCTGGTTCAAATCCAGCTCGGCCCAATAATTTGCCGATCCGCCATGAAATGATATAATATAACCCATTTGTTGCTCTCCAGAAATGCCCGATCCCCCAATCCCAATACGGAAGAAATCAATTTTCTGATATATCTATACCACTATTTATTTACTCTCTTTTTACAAGAAATTCTGATCTTGCTAATGATCTAGATTCATATCAGGATCCGTAACTATAAAGTAAAGTTTAAGGAAAAGAGTAAATAAAAAAAAAACTTTTTTGATTGAACGAGTGATTATCCAATTGATTTGGCAATAACGAAAGGATTACTAGTAATACCGGCTGCTCTCACTAAAGTACATATACATATGGGTATCGATATATCACACTCGCAGCTCTGTTACAACACGCCAATTCTAATCGAAATTGAAAGGGTTAGAATGAAATCATAAAAATATGTATACTTTATTTTATTATGGTATTTACTTGGGATTGTAGTTCAATTGGTCAGAGCACCGCCCTGTCAAGGCGGAAGCTGCGGGTTCGAGCCCCGTCAGTCCCGACGAATCCAAATCCAATAAAAAACTATATCAATTAATCTCTCTATTTTTTGTGAAAAGAAGTCCAAATAACATAATTTCATTCCCAACAGCGATCCCTCTTCTTTTTTTCTTTTTCGTTTCACATTTATCATCAACCAAATGGGTGAATTTCCATTTCTTCGACTAGTACCGATTCGATTGATGGGAGAGAGGCATATGTGGATTAGTACAATTATTATATTATTAGCATCAGATTCAGGATTCCACGGGATACCGTACTGTACTGGGTCTGGCTTTTTCAATTACTCCCGATCTGTGAAATATGAAATAGAGTAGAGTATTGTATGTTTCCCGGGAGTACATACATAAATGGAATTTGTACAATATAAAATAAATTGAACATAGTTACTGTGTATAGAATAGTATAGAATACTTTTTTTTTAAGATTAAAATAAAAGTATATCCTTTTCGGGCCCTATTTTGTGTAACCTCAATTTCAAATTTTACTAATTTGAAATAATCTATCTCATTCAAATTTCGCATTGAGCTTTTGATATATGCGTCCCATTCCTAATCCAATGAAAGAGGATATTCAAAAAATAAAGATCAAACAAGGATCACTTTTTTATTAGCGAGGTAATGAATTTTTTTTTTTTTTTTTATAAGGGTTTTTCCTTGAAAGAACAAACTTTTTAAATTTATATATAAATATATAAAAAAATAGTTAATTTGATGGAATATTCGATTTTTTTATACCGGAATTTGTACTCGTCTTTATCATACTTCTTTTGTTTTCCAAGAAGATTGGATCATTAAAAAAAGGAGTTTATAACTTAGCTCCTTCCTTTTTTTTCATTGAGCTTCTATTGTTTGTTGGGGTTTGTTTCGAACCAATGGTAAGTGGAAAGGCGGTTATATGATACTTCATCAGATGATTGTACAAAGAGGGCGGTAGGTTATAGAAAAGAAAGAATGGAAAAGAATGATAAATAAATAAAGGAATTATTGATTGTATCGGGAATCCAATTTTGAGTTCAGTATGGATAAAAGATCGTCCTATGTTATACTATTCAATTCTTGACGATGAATCGATTTGATAGCTCCGATATTGTTATTCATGATATTGATCCGATTCGATATCATCGAGATGTAATGCATCCCATTGAATTTACAGGCGAAAGATTTATTATCTCTATGGGATTAACTCCCGAGTTATTGCGAATTAAAGAAAAATTAAACAATGAGATTATGGAAGTAAATATTCTCGCATTTATTGCTACTGCACTGTTTATTCTAGTTCCTACTGCTTTTTTACTTATAATATACGTAAAAACAGTCAGCCAAGGTGATTAATTTGAATTAAACTTGATTTTTTATTTCTTATCAATAATTGCAGAGAAGAAAAGGATAAAAATTAGAAAAGGATAAAAATTTCGCGTCTTAAATGAAATGGGCAGACTAGAATCAGTCGTATTCTATGAGATACGATAGTATGGTAGAAAGATTCATATATTTCTTTCTACCATACTATCTAGTATTGTTATTGTAGTGTATAAAGTTGTATTGTAATGCGGGTTAATTTAATATAGATTAATATAGATCAATCTACAATAGTATCATCATATTCCTTTTCTATATATAGAAATCGATTTAATTACGTATACGTAATTAATTACGTATATATAATATATATAGTGATAATGTATATTATATAGTATCCCAATTCTATTTCTTTACTTTATCTATTTGTATTTAATTTGTGTTGATTTCAATTAAATTAATTTGAAATAATCGAAAGCGACTTTTACGATTCGAATTTCTATATTTCTGATTATTTTCAATATGAATCCCGATCGAAAGAATCAATGACTTCTTCGGATTTCGAAAAGGATTAGTAAAACCCGTCGACTTTTAACGTTTGAACCATGATATGAAATGGGTTCAATAAAACAAGCAAAACATTTCTAAAATAGTAAAACTAAAACAAGCGGCGCAATATGTGACTCGCCCAAGACAATATTTTAGGATGTGCAGTATCTCGTTGGACAACTACTATGTTGTTTCCCAATGTGTATCCACGTAATGGAATAACCGAATAGTTTTCTCTTTGATCTTTGAACAGTAAAGAGGTAAACAAAATAAAAAAAAAAGTTCCGTTCTTCCTCATGGTCCATATCTAACTTTGGTAAGAGTCAGTTCATCGAAATAGAAAATTTATGAAGAATTCAGTTGGAATAAATTTCCTACCATTTGTATTCCTTTTACTTTTTTTACTTTCAAAATACGAACACGGAAATAATTGAAATATTTCTTTGATTGAAAGAGTATTCTTCATATATATTTATTATTCATAGAATACATTACTCAACTAAAATCCAAGAGAATTTCGAAATGAAGATATTTTTCATTTCTATTTCAATTTAAAAATAAAATTTTAAATTGAAATAGTGAAATTTAAAATAAAAAAAACTTTGGCGAACGATCTATAAAAACAAGTGATACTGTTTAGTTCCTAAACTCAATTAGTAGTACTTCTAGAGTCCACTCCTTCCCCATACTACTAGTGAAAGGGAAAACGTAAAGACTACCATTAAAGCAGCCCAAGCGAGATTTACTATATCCATGTGAATTATGTCCTCTATCTCTATGAAGGAATTATTCAATTATTGTTCACTAATAAATAATAGGGGAATCACTGGCGCAGAGTCAAAAAGTTATTCTGACCCAACACCGTTGATGAAACAATCCAATAAATCCAATTATAACAAGTTCTTATACGATTTCTAGTATAA